GGATGAATTCAACTTTCACTTTAAAGAGACATACTCTAAAAATAGCCCAGTTTATGAAAATTCTTATCTTGATGGAAATCAAGAAAATTTTAAGTTAGAAATAAAAAAAGATAAAGAAGATAAAAACCTCTTTTTCGGGTTTGAAAAACCTCTTGTGACTCTTCTTTTTGACTATAAACGATGGAATCGTCCATTGCGTTATATAAAAAAAAGAAAGAATTCATTTGTAAGAATAAGAATGAATCTAAGAAAATTTGAAAACCCTGTAAGAAATGAAATGTCACAATATTTTTTTTATACATGCCGAAGTGATGGAAAACAAAAAATATCTTTTACATATCCACCAAGTTTGTCAACTTTTTTTGAAATGATACAACAGAAGATTCTTTTGTGCACGACAGAAAAGCTATTTTCAGAAGAACTATATAATCATTGGGTTTATACCAATGACCAAAAACGAAACAACCTAAGCAACGAACTTATCAATCGAGTTGAAACTTTAGACAAGGGGTCTCTTGCTATAGATGCACTGGAAAAAAGAACCAGATTGTCCAATGATAAGACTAAGCAAAAATGCTTACCTAAAATGTACGATCCTCTTTTGAATGGACCTCATCGTGGAACAGAAAAAATTTTGTGTTCAAATTCTATTGAAAATTCCAGAGAAACTTTTTGGATAAATAAACTTCAGGATATCCTTACTACGGATTACCGAGAATTTGAAGAAAAAATAGATACATTTGATGAAAAGTCATTATTCACAGGTAAAAGAAAAGAAATAAAGAAAGAGGTCCCTCGATGGTCATACAAATTATTTTGCCCTTTGGACGAACTAGTAGAAGACGAGTTCATCGAGGAATTTAATATTCGTCTAAGAAAAGTGCAAGGTATAGAACTGTGTAACGTTAAGGAGATGAATAGAGAAACTAAGACTACTTTCTTTCATCCATATCTAGATGATTTGATTGTTGTATATTTTCCTGAAGAAGTGGATTTTCGTCGCAATATAATCAAAGGATCCATGCGTGCTCAAAGACGTAAAATGCCTGTTTGGAAAACGTCTCAAACTGCGGATTCCCCGCTTTTTTTGGGCAGAAGAGAGACTTTTTTGTCCAAAATGTTGAAAATTTTTAGGAGTATTTTTAGGAGTAAGGGCGCGGAATTAAGGACTTACGATTATGGCGAGAAAGGGTCGATAAAAACGATGGATATAGATAGAACTAGAAAAGAAGGGTGGAATAACTACTGTAAGCAAGTAAAAAAACATTGGAAAAATACTCGACATGGTTATATAATAAGGGGTTCTTTATTAGTAACTCAATCAATTCTTAGAAAATATATAGTATTGCCTTTGTTGATAATAGCCAAAAATTTTGGGCGTATACTATTTTTTCAACCCCCTGAGTGGTACGAGGATTTTGAAGAGTGGAAAAGAGAAAGACATTTTAACTGCACCTATAGCGGTGTTCAATTAGCAGAAGGGGAATTTCCTCGAAATTGGTTATTCGAAGGTATTCATATAAAGATCCTATGTCCTTTTTATCTGAAACCGTGGCACAGATCTAAGCTACAATCCCATCATAGAGATTCAATGCCGAATTTTTATTTTTTAACAATTTTTGGAAAGGAGACTAAACACCCTTTTGGTTATAGCCGAAGACGACCTTCCTTTTTTAAACCTATTTGGAAACACCTTCAAAAAAAACTTAAAAAGAGGAAAAATCGAAGTTTCCCAGCTCAAGAAATTATAAAAGAACGAACAAAAAAGTTTCTAAAGGGATTAAATGAAAAAACAAGATGGGTTATGAAAATAAAAATAGTTCGATTTATAAAAAGAATAATGAAAGAGTTTGCAAAAGTAATTCCATTATTTGGATTAAAGGAAGTATATGAATCAAATAAAAATAATTTGATAATAAGTAATCAGATGATTCATGAACCGGCCATTCAAATTAGATCCGTGGATTGGACAAATTTTTCACTGACAGAAAAAAAGATCAAGGATCTGACTGATAAGACAAGTACAATCAGAAATAAAATCGAAAAAATGTCAAAAGACAAGAAAAACATATTTTTAACTACGGATATAACCATTAGTCCTAACGAAACAAGTTGTGATGATAAAAGATTAGAATCGCCGAAAAAGATTTGGCAGATATTAAAACGGAGAAGTGCCCGACCAATACGTAAATGTCACTATTTTATGAACATTTTTATTGAAAGGATATACATAGATATCTTTGATATCTTTTTACGTATCATTATGAATATTCCCGGAATCGATGTAGAAATTTTACTTAAATCAAAAAAACAAATTACTGATAAATACAGTTCCAATGATGAAACAAATAAAAAAAGAATTGATGAAAAAACTAAAAATCCAATTTATTTTTTTTCGACTATAAGAAAAAGAAAGTCTATTTTTAATAAGAATTCACAGATTTTTTGCGACCTCGCTTCTTTGTCACAGGCATATGTATTTTACAAATTATCACAAACTCAAGTTATCAACAAGTATCACTTGAAATCCGTATTTCAATATCACGGAACAATTCCTTTTATAAAAGATAGAATAAAATTTTTTATTGGAGCACAAGGAATATTTCATTGCGAATCAAGGCATAAGAAACTTCACAGTTTTGGAATGAATGAATGGAAAAGCTGGTTAATGGGTAATGATCACTATCAATACGACTTATCTCAGACTATATGGTCTAGATTACTACCACAAAAATGGCGAAATGGAATCAATCAAAGTTTTATGGTTCAAAAAACAAACCCAAGAAATTTCGATTCATATAAAAAAGACCAATTAATTCATTACGAGAAACAAAACAATTATGCAGTGAATTCATTATGGATCCAAAAAAAGAAATTAATAAAAAACTACAAATATGATCTTTTATCAAATAAATATATTAATTATGAATATGAAGATAAGAAGGGTTCATATATTTATGGGTTTCCATTACAAGTAAACGCAGCCCGAGGGATCCTCTATAATAGAGATAATCCTGAATTTGATTATTTACCCGCAGATATAGATCTTAGTAATTATCTACGAAAAGATTCTATTATTGATAGGAATCAAAATTCGGATAGGAAATATTTTGATTGGAGAGCTTTTAATTTTGGGCTTAGAAAAACGAGCGATATTGATGAATGGACAAATGCCAGTACCAACATAAAAAAAAATACTAAGACTCGTTATTATTATTATCAAATAATTGATAAAATTGATAATAATAATAATCTTTTTAATCTCACAATTCATAACCAAAACCAAATCAACCCAGCAGCCAATCAAACAAAAACATCTTTTGACTGGAAGGGAATGAATGAAAAAAGACTAAATGGGCCTATATCAAATTGGGAACCTTGGTTTTTCCCAGAATTTTGGTTATTTTATGATGTATATAAGACTGAGCCGTGGATCATACCAATCAATTTACTTCTTTTTAATTCGAATATAAAAGAAAACAATCTAACAATCACCCAAAAGCTAAAAAAATGGCTTGAATTAGCGAATCTAAATCAAGTTGAATTAGAGAATCTAAATCAAGAAGAAAAACAAGAGCCAATCCCAGGATATCTTGGATATGATCCATTAGAAGACTATGTTGAAGAAGATTTGTGGGGATCAGACTCAGACGTTCTTGAATACATCGAGGAAACTAAATATATTTCCCGGTTGATGTTAAAACTCTTCCTGAAAAGATATTTTCTTTTGAAATTTCAATTGAAAACGACTTTTTCTTTGAGCCAAACAGCAATCAATAATTTAAAGATATTTTGGCTACTCCTTAGATTAAGAGATCCAAATGAAATGGCTGCAGCCTTTATTCAAAGAGACGAAATAAATCCGATTCCAATGCTGATTGGAAAGCCAGAGTTTATGACTTTTTTCAATTTGGAAAAAGGGGGACTATTGATTATTGAACCAACTCGGCTATCCACAAAATGGGATGGACAATGGATCATGTACCAAACCATAGCTATTTCACGGGTGCATAAGAGTCAGCACCAAACTAATCGAAGATGTCAAGAAAAAAGAAATGTTGATAAGAATGGTCTTAATGATTTTATTGTTCCTGAAAATATTTTATCTCCTAGACGTCGTAGAGAATTGAGAATTCAAATTTGTTTAAATTCGAGAAATGTCAATGTTGGGGATAGAAACCAAGTATTTTGCAATGGGAATAGTGCAAGGAACTGTGGTGAATTTTTTTTTGAGGATAAGCATCCTGATGTAGATATAAATAAATTTATTAAGTTAAAATTATTTCTTTGGCCCAATTATCGATTAGAAGATTTAGCTTGTATGAATCGCTATTGGTTTGATACCAATAATGGTAGTCGTTTCAGTATGTTAAGGATACATATGTATCCATGATTGATAATAAGTTGATGGTACATTTACATGGATCAAGTGGCATATCTGGCCGGTATAGTAGATGAAGACAAACAAATATACACACACGCCTTGTGTTATATTCTATTCTGGTACATGATACTGATTCAATGAATTTATCTTAGCTTAGCAATTATATCTAGTAATGAGTCGTCATAATCTTCTTATCTTAAGTTCAAATTCTTCTCTTTTGTGGGTTCTAAATGTACCGCCCTTTTGTATCCACATCCAAATAAAATTGAAAATTGATTAATTACATTTGAATTCGATAAAAAAAGAAGTATATGAATAAATACAGATTTTTGTGTATTGTATAAGAAATTAGAATGACTGGCATTATTATTACTGATCAGTAAAATCCATATCTGTAAAAAAAAAGGGGGGGGAACAAATTCTTTTTATGGTAAAAAATTTATTAATTTCAGTTATTTCGCAAGAAGAAAAAGAAGAAAATAAGGGGTCTGTTGAATTTCAAGTATTCAGTTTCACCAATAAAATACGTAGACTTACTTCCCATTTAGAATTGCACAGAAAAGACTATTTATCTCAGAGAGGTCTACGGAAAATTCTGGGAAAACGTCAACGGCTGCTGGTTTATTTGTCAAAGAAAAATAGAGTACGTTATAAAGAATTAATTAGTCAATTGGATATTCGGGAGCCAAAAACTCATTAAGTGAATTTTAAGATTAGTTTTGAATTATTGGATTTATTAGATTTTTATTATTTTCTATTATACTTTAAATATTAAAATCTTATTATAGATATATTTATTATTATTATAATTTGATGAATTTCATTTCGGTTTCAGCACTTCATGGAATAATGAATCGGGGAAAAAATATATGACTGTACCAACTACAAGAAAAGACCTCATGATAGTCAATATGGGTCCTCACCACCCATCAATGCATGGTGTTCTTCGACTCATCGTTACTCTAGACGGGGAAAATGTTATTGACTGTGAACCCATATTGGGTTATTTACACAGAGGGATGGAAAAAATTGCTGAAAATCGAACAATTATACAATATCTTCCTTATGTAACACGCTGGGATTATTTAGCTACTATGTTTACAGAGGCAATAACGGTAAATGGACCAGAACGGTTGGGAAATATTCAAGTACCGAAAAGAGCGAGCTATATTAGAGTAATTATGCTAGAACTGAGTCGTATAGCTTCTCATTTGTTATGGCTCGGCCCTTTTATGGCAGATATCGGCGCGCAGACTCCTTTCTTCTATATTTTCCGAGAAAGGGAATTGATATATGACCTGTTCGAATCTTCGACAGGTATGCGAATGATGCATAATTATTTCCGTATCGGAGGGGTAGCTGCTGATTTACCTTATGGCTGGATAGATAAATGTTTTGATTTCTGTGATTATTTTTTAACAGGGATTACTGAATATCAAAAGCTTATTACGCGTAATCCCATTTTTTTGGAACGAGTTGAAGGAGTGGGCATTATTGGTGGAGGAGAGGCAATAAATTGGGGCTTATCAGGACCAATGCTACGAGCGTCCGGAATTGAGTGGGATCTTCGTAAAGTCGATCATTATGAGTGTTACGACGAATTTGATTGGGAAGTACAATGGCAAAAAGAAGGAGATTCGTTAGCTCGTTATTTAGTCCGAATCAGTGAAATGGCGGAATCCATAAAAATTATTCAACAAGCTCTGGAAGGAATTCCAGGGGGGCCCTATGAGAATTTAGAGGTACGGCGCTTTGATAGAACAAAGGATTCCGAATGGAATGAATTTGATTATCGATTCATTAGTAAAAAACCTGCGCCTACTTTTGAATTATCTAAACAAGAACTTTATGTAAGAGTGGAAGCCCCGAAGGGGGAATTGGGAATTTTTCTGATAGGAGATCGGGGTGTTTTTCCCTGGAGATGGAAAATTCGTCCGCCCGGTTTTATCAATTTGCAAATTCTTCCTCAGCTAGTTAAAAGAATGAAATTGGCTGATATTATGACAATACTAGGTAGTATCGATATTATTATGGGAGAAGTTGATCGTTGAAATGATAATTGATACGACAAGAGTACAAGCTATCAATTCTTTTTCCAGATCGGAATCCTTAAAAGAGGTTTATGGGCTCATCTGGTTACTTGTTCCTATTCTTACTCCTGTATTGGGAATCATAATAGGGGTACTAGTAATTGTGTGGTTAGAAAGACAAATATCTGCAGGGATACAACAACGTATTGGACCTGAATACGCGGGTCCTTTGGGAATTCTTCAAGCTCTAGCAGATGGTACAAAATTACTTTTCAAAGAAGATCTTATCCCATCTAGAGGCGATATTAGTTTATTCAGTATCGGACCGTCTATAGCGGTCATATCCATTTTACTAAGTTTTTCAGTAATTCCTTTTGGCTATCACCTTGTTTTAGCCGACCTAAATATAGGGGTTTTCTTATGGATTGCCATTTCAAGTATTGCTCCTATTGGACTTCTTATGTCAGGATATGGATCGAATAATAAATATTCCTTTTTAGGTGGTCTACGAGCTGCTGCTCAATCGATTAGTTATGAAATACCATTAACTCCATGTGTGTTATCAATATCTCTACGTGTGATTCGTTGGAACATGGACTTTTTTATTTGACCTAATTTATTTGCATTTTCGTTCTAGGAAAAAAGAAAGTGGAATATATTGAATAGATATCCTCATTTTTTTATTCAACATTGGGGGCGATGAGCTAAACTAAACCAGATAGTTATATGAGTGAAAGAAAACAGCTTAGAAATTGGCAGTAAAAAGATTGAGTCTCATTACCTAGGTACAAGAGTTAAGCGGACATAAATATAATATAAACAGTATAAACGGGTTACCCCAAGCAAGATTGGTTGATTAGTCATCATAGTTTGAAGCGGGTACAAAAGAGAAACTGTATGGAGTTTTTATTATTATATGTATTACCATACCGGAGATCGAATAAAAACGAGTGGACGGTTAGGAATACCAAGGTACACAAAGGATTAGTAATGGAGATAATGTAAGTAAATTATCCAAAGGGATATTTATGCATAAAAGGAATCCTAATGGGGCTTTAAGTTAGTAGAAATGATCAAGCAGTACTTTCCCACGATCCCGATCCAGAGTATGCTCCTACCCACTGATTAAACAAATTACTATCAGGAACGAAGTAATCCTTTATTTATATTTATTTTTTTTTGTCCAGATTAATACAGATAGAATTCTTATCATGATTCATGAACTAATATAATAGAATGTCTAATTCTTTGTCTAAAAAAAATAAGTCGAAATTTCTATTGAAACAACGTGATACAACGAGTATTTTATTGAAGTATTAAGTTATTACTGAACAAAAAATTGCAATTATAAAGAATGAGATCAATTCAGAAGCATTTGTTTTATTATAGCAGACAGAATTGCATTGGTCTAATTTTGGACTCTCCGATGTATCTTTACTCTATCTACTCTACAAAATAAGTAAAGTATATCGAGATTGAACCAGTCCTTAGATTTATTTGTGGCCGTCGAGGAGCCGTATGAAGCTTAAGTCTCATGTACGGTTTTGCAATAGCGATGGGAATAGTGATGTTATCACCGACTATGATTATCTAACAGTTCAAGTACAGTTGATATAGTTGAGGCGCAGTCAAAATATGGTTTTTGGGGTTGGAATCTGTGGCGCCAACCTATAGGTTTTACTGTTTTTTTAATTTCTTCCCTAGCAGAATGCGAGAGATTACCTTTTGATTTACCAGAAGCAGAGGAAGAATTAGTAGCAGGTTATCAAACCGAATATTCAGGTATAAAATTTGGTTTATTTTATGTTGCTTCCTATCTAAATCTACTAGTTTCTTCATTATTTGTAACAGTTCTTTACTTGGGCGGCTGGAATCTCTCTATTCCGTACATATTAAGTCCTGAGCTTTTCGGAATAAATGAAGTGGGCGGAGTCTTTAGAACGACCATTGGTATCTTTATTACATTAGCTAAAGCTTATTTGTTCCTGTTCATTCCTATCACAACAAGATGGACTTTACCTAGAATGAGAATGGACCAACTATTAAATCTTGGATGGAAATTTCTTTTACCTATTTCTTTAGGTAATCTATTATTGACAACCTCTTCCCAACTCTTTTCACTGTAAAGTAAAGGCACAGCCTATTCTAGATTCATCTAGATTCATAACTTCTCTCAAACAAGAGAAAGAAACATAAAATTATTCATAGATATTCAAGATATGTTCCCCATGGTAACTGGGTTCATGAATTATGGCCAACAAACAGTACGGGCTGCAAGGTATATCGGTCAAAGTTTTATGATTACCTTATCCCATGCAAATCGTTTACCTGTAACTATTCAATATCCTTATGAAAAATTGATCACATCGGAACGTTTCCGTGGTCGAATCCACTTTGAATTTGATAAATGCATTGCTTGTGAAGTCTGTGTTCGGGTATGTCCTATAGATCTACCCGTTGTTGATTGGAAATTGGAAACTTCTATTCGAAAGAAACGATTGCTTAATTACAGTATTGATTTCGGAATCTGTATATTTTGTGGTAACTGCGTTGAGTATTGTCCAACGAATTGTTTATCAATGACTGAAGAATACGAACTTTCTACTTATGATCGTCACGAGTTGAATTATAATCAAATTGCTTTGGGTCGGTTGCCAATGTCAGTAATCGACGATTACACAATTAGAACAATTATGAATTCGACTCAAACCAAAAAAGCCGTAGGTAAACCACTTGATTCAAGAACAATTACCGATTACTAATACTAAGATTTAGTTTTGATCTAAAGTAGCGCAGCTTCTTTCATCTTGCTTGGTCAATAACTAAAACTAAAATTTTAACAACTATGGAGTGCTGAGAATAATGAATTGCTTTGGATTGAAAATGGATTCATATATACTCTACATATATATATATTTTTATATAGTATATATATTATATAAACAGTTAATAAAAAAAATCGATTAATATTAATTTCGAAAGAAACTTTCGGATAGAGAAATGTATTCAATTATTTAACTAATAAGTAAGTGTATCTATATCAACCCACACCCCATTAGATTTAATTCAATTAGGAACGTATCGATAGGGTAACTTCTTTTTTCCTGGTTTGGTCAATAGGTTTATGAAAAATTTCGACTTAAAAATTATCTCTTATTTTACATAGAATGGATTTACCTGGACCAATACACGATTTTCTTTTAGTTTTTTTGGGATTGGGTCTTATAGTGGGGAGTCTAGGAGTGGTATTACTTACCAATCCAATTTTTTCTGCTTTTTCATTGGGATTAGTTCTTGTTTGTACATCCTTATTCCATATTCCATCGAACTCCCCCTTTGTAGCTGCTGCACAGCTCCTTATTTATGTGGGAGCAATAAATGTATTAATTGTATTTGCTGTGATGTTCATGAATGGTTCAGAATATTACAAAAATTTCCATCTTTGGGCCGTTGGAGACGGAGTCACTTCACTGGTTTGTACAAGTATTTTTGTTTCACTAATTACTACTATCCCAGATACGTCATGGTACGGGATTATTTGGACTACAAGATCAAACCAGATTATAGAGCAGGACTTGATTAATAATGGTCAACAAATTGGGATTCATTTATCAACAGATTTTTTTCTTCCATTTGAACTTATTTCGATAATTCTTTTAGTTGCCTTGATAGGTGCAATTGCTATGGCTCGTCAGTACTAAATAAAATAAAAAATAAATTATAATAATATAATAGGTAATAGGGACTTGTTCTTTTCTTTAAATTCTATTTTATTGTTCATATTGAAATGAATCGAGATTGATGAGGAGTTGGTCAATGATGCTCGAACATGTACTTGGTTTGAGTGCCTTTTTATTATCCATCGGTATTTATGGATTGATTACAAGTCGAAATATGGTTCGAGCGCTTATGTGTCTTGAACTTATACTGAATGCAGTTAATATTAATTTCGTAACATTTTCTGATTTATTTGATAATCGCCAATTAAAAGGAGACGTTTTCTCAATTTTTGTTATAGCAATTGCAGCTGCTGAAGCAGCTATTGGATTAGCTATTGTTTCATCAATTCATCGTAACAGAAAATCAACGCGTATCAATCAATCTAATTTGTTGAATAAATAATGGTATAAATAAAAATATAGACTATTCGCCAATTGAAATTGATATGTGCAACATAAGCCTACGGCGCTGTTTGCTAAAACGACGTGATAAATCAAAGTATCTTGGTACTCTTTCATGAGCAGATCCAGAACTAGATTGATTCTGGTAAATCTAAATCATTGATTCGTCTGGTGTATAGAATATAAAATTCATTTACTACTTTTACTAGATCGAAAATTTATGAGGTTAAAAAAATTTATAGATCCAATGTCACATTCAGTAAAGATTTATGATACATGTATAGGGTGTACCCAATGTGTACGCGCCTGCCCCACTGATGTATTAGAAATGATACCTTGGGACGGATGTAAAGCTAAACAAATTGCTTCTGCTCCAAGAACAGAAGACTGTGTAGGTTGTAAAAGGTGTGAATCCGCTTGTCCAACGGATTTCCTGAGTGTCCGGGTTTATTTATGGCATGAAACAACTCGTAGTATGGGTCTAGCTTATTGATACGTTCCAGAAAATTCCACTTGAATCCATTTTTTTCTTTACCGACAAAAACCCGTACTCGATAAATTATTTTCTTTCGAGCACGGGTTTTTCTGGTCAAAGTGTATCTTGTCTTTACCACGAATGATTTTCCTTGGTTAACAATAATTGTTGTTTTGCCGATATTCGCAGGTACTTTCATTTTCTTTTTCCCTCATAGAGGAAATAAGGTTATTAGGTGGTATACTATTTGTATATGTCTATTAGAATTACTTCTAACGGCCTATGTATTCTGTTATCATTTCCAATTGGACGATCCATTAATCCAATTAGAACAGGATTATAAATGGATCCATTTTTTTTATTTTCACTGGAGATTAGGAATCGATGGACTTTCCATTGGACCCATTTTACTCACGGGATTCATCACTACCTTAGCTACTTTAGCGGCCTGGCCGGTTACTCGAGATTCTAGATTGTTCCATTTTCTCATGTTAGCAATGTACAGCGGTCAAATAGGACCATTTTCTTCTCGGGATCTTTTACTTTTTTTTATTATGTGGGAATTAGAATTAATTCCTGTCTACCTACTTCTATCCATGTGGGGAGGGAAGAACCGTTTGTACTCAGCTACAAAATTTATTTTGTACACTGCAGGGGGTTCTATTTTTCTCTTAATGGGAGTTCTGGGTATGGGTTTATATGGTTCCAATGAACCAACATTAAATTTTGAAACATCAGCCAATCAATCATATCCTGTGGCATTGGAAATAATATTCTATTTTGGGTTTCTTATTGCTTATGCTGTCAAATTGCCGATTATACCTCTACATACATGGTTACCAGATACCCATGGAGAAGCACATTACAGTACATGTATGCTTTTAGCCGGAATCTTATTAAAAATGGGAGCATATGGATTGGTTCGGATCAATATGGAATTATTACCCCACGCTCATTCTATATTTTCTCCCTGGTTGATGATAATAGGCACAATTCAAATAATCTATGCAGCTTCAACATCTCTCGGTCAGCGCAATCTAAAAAAGAGAATTGCCTATTCCTCCGTATCTCATATGGGTTTCATAATTATAGGAATTGGTTCGATAACTGATACAGGACTCAATGGGGCCATTTTACAAATGATCTCTCATGGATTTATTGGTGCTGCACTTTTTTTCTTGGCAGGAACTAGTTACGATAGAATACGTCTTGTTTATCTCGACGAAATGGGAGGAATAGCTATCCCAATGCCAAAAATATTTACAATGTTCAGTAGTTTCTCGATGGCTTCACTTGCATTGCCTGGAATGAGTGGTTTTGTTGCAGAATTGGTGGTTTTTTTTGGACTAATAACGAGCCAAAAATATCTTTTAATGCCAAAAATACTAATCATTTTTGTAGCGGCAATTGGAATGATATTAACTCCTATTTATTCAGTATCTATGTTACGTCAGATGTTCTATGGATATAAGCAATTTCATTCTCCAAATTCTCATTTTTTTGATTCTGGACCACGAGAACTATTTGTTTCAATCTGTATCTTTCTACCCGTAATAGGTATTGGTATTTATCCGGATTTCGTTTTCTCACTATCAATTGACAAGGTAGAAGCTATTCTAGCTAATTACTTTTATAGATAGTTTTCATCAATAAGACATATAAAAAGAAAAAAGATACAAAAAAAATAAATTTTTTTTGGTTCAGTTGTACAATGTACAATGAAAACTAAATAAGTCTTCTTTATTACTTCTTTATCTTTAAAGTAAAAAAAAAGAATTCAATTAATTGTAATCAGATACTTTTGTAGCTTTTGAGAACCATTTGAATAAAGTAGTGATTCAAATGGTTCTCAAAAACTCATAAAACTTTCATATGCTATTCTTGTGTATTGTATTCGTAAGGTATTTTCCTCAATTAGATGTTAATGTGAATGAACCATAACTATGTAGCCCGATTCCTAATAGGTTTACTCCAAAATAGCATATCCAAATTAAAAAAAATCCCATAGAAGCCACAATTGCAGAATTCGAGCCTTGCAAATCTTCATTTGTTCTAGTATGTAAATAAATTGCGAATATTGTCCAAGTAATAAATGCCCAAGTTTCTTTTGGGTCCCAATTCCAATATGATCCCCACGCTTCATTAGCCCATACCGCTCCCGAAAGAATACCTATGGTTAAAAATAGAAACCCGAGACTAATAATACGAGAACTCCAACAATCCAATTGCTGAATTAATTGATACCTGTGATAATTTCGAAACGAAATAAAACAATTGTTTTGTAAAACATTGCTTATTTTATTCGCGTATTGGATTTCGTCAAAGGGAAATCGCCCAACCAGTAAATTATTGTTTTTATATTTACCAAATATATCTATATTTTTTCGAAATGTAATGACTAGAAGAGCTATTGATAATAATGATCCACACAGAAGAGCTGCATAGCTCAATACCATCATACTTACGTGCATCATTAACCACTGTGATTGTAGAGCCGGTACTAATATTGCGGATTGATTCATTTTAGTTAAAAGACCTGAAGTAGCAAATCCTTGGGTAAAAACAGCACTTGGTGCAGTTATTGCATTTAAATAATTCATATGGTTCCTAAAATGGGGAACCATATGAATAATGGAGAAACTCCATGACAGGAACATTAATGATTCATATAAATCACTTAAGGGTAAATGTCCTGAATAAATCCAACGAATAACTAATAATCCTGTTATACAAACAAAAGTAGCTACCATTCCTTTTTCCGACGAATCATATAGTTCTACGATTTCGTGGACTAATAAGTTCATAAAAAAAATCGTAATTACAACGGAAACAATCGATAAAGAAATGTGAGTTAATATATGTTCTAAAGTAAAAAATATCATAAAAATCCTAAAAAAAGATGTCCTCCAACATTGGAATGGAAATCCATAATTTAATTCTATACCTATACATTATAGGAGTTATTCGAGTATTTATTTTACTCTTATTTTTTTATTTATTTTTTATAAGATGCCGCCACTCGGACTCGAACCGAGATGCTCTAGCACTGCTTCCTAAGAGCAGCGTGTCTACCGATTTCACCATAGCGGCTTGCTCTAAATCATAATAGCCCATCCATCTTCAATCGTCGAGATTGAAGGAGGTAATTCAATGCAATATCTTGAGGACACTTTTTAAAATATCATTCAAATTCCTATTGCTATTTGAACGTTCAATAAAAATTATCTGTAGTAATAATAATTATCTTGTGGTGTGGGGCGGTGTTAGCTTTAAGAATGTAATGGCTTTTCGTGCGGTTTCTTATGGAATTGAAGAGTTGCAACTAGATAGTTCTGTTCTCAATCCATTCCTATTCCGAAATGAAAACAAAAAAGACATTTTTTTATTGCAGTTCGCAAAGAACTGAAGTGACGAGTAACAAATTGACGGATATCATAGAGGTTACCATAAGTTGTTTTATTGGAAGGAATATAAGCAACTCACTCAGTTTCACAACGAACTAGTTCAGAACTAATTCAATTAATGATTCCGAATACTGATTCCAAATAAATTAACTAAAATAACGAGGGCTTTTTTTATCAGGTTGAGTTATTGGTGGATGATAGAATACATATCAAAATCAAGTACTTTTTTGTATTTTACCTGTTCTATGGATTTAAACTAAATTATTGTAATAATAAATAATAAATGGTTGAAAATATAATACATATTCTGTATCTTCATAAATATCTTAGGTAATAATTATATCTAAGTAATATAAGTAATAACTTTTAAACATTGACTTAATCTTATCATTTGATTTTAACTTCTTTTTTTTATTTGAATATTTCCAATTTTTAAATTGGAGTCTTTTCATATCTTGATTTTTTTTTTGCTCCTTTCAATTCAAAATATATAAGAGCTGGTGAATCGGAAACAATTAAACAAAACAATTAATAAAAAAAGTTTAATTTTATTATGGAACATACATATCAATATGCGTGGATCATACCTTTCGTTCCCCTTCCAGTTCCTATAGCAATAGGGTTGGGGCTTCTCCTTGTTCCGGCGGCAACAAAAAATATTCGTCGTATATGGGCTTTTCCTAGTGTTTTATTACTAAGTATCGTTATGATTTTTTCAGCCGATCTGTCTATTCAACAAATAAATGGCAGTCCTATCTATCAATATGTATGGTCTTGGACCATCAATAATGATTTTTCCTTAGATTTTGGCCATTTGATAGATCCGCTTACTTCCATTATGTTAATATTAATTACTACTGTTGGAATAATGGTTCTTATTTATAGTGACAATTATATGTCTCATGATCAAGGCTATTTGAGATTTTTTGCTTATATGAGTTTTTCTAATGCTTCCATGCTGGGATTAGTTACTAGTTCCAATTTGATACAAATTTATATTTGTTGGGAATTAGTTGGAATGTGTTCGTATCTATTAATAGGGTTTTGGTTCACACGACCCCTTGTGGCAAGTGCTTGTCAAAAAGCCTTTGTAACGAATCGTGTAGGGGATTTTGGTTTATTTTTAGGAATCTTAGGTCTTTATTGGATAACGGGTAGTTTTGAATTTCGGGATTTGTTCGAAATAGCCAATAATTTGATTGATAATGATGGGACCAATTCTTTATTTCTTACTTTGTGTGCTTCCCTATTATTTGTTGGTGTGGTTGCTAAATCCGCGCAATTCCCCCTTCATGTATGGTTACCAGATGCCATGGAAGGTCCTACTCCTATTTCAGCTCTTATACATGCTGCTACTATGGTAGCAGCGGGGATTTTTCTTGTAGCTCGACTTTTTCCTCTTTTTACAGTCATACCTTATATAATGAATATAATTTCTTTGGTGGGTATAATAACAATACTATTAGGAGCTACTTTGGCTCTTGCTCAAAGAGACATTAAAAGAAGTTTAGCCTATTCTACAATGTCTCAATTGGGTTATATTATGTTAGCTTTAGGCATGGGATCTTATCGAGCTGCTTTATTTCATTTGATCAGTCATGCCTATTCGAAAGCATTGTTATTTTTAGGATCTGGATCCATTATTCATTCAATGGAAACCGTTGTTGGATATTCTCCAGATAAAAGTCAGAACATGGCTCTTATGGGCGGTTTAACAAAATATGTGCCAATTACAAAAACTTCATTTTTATTGGGTACACTTTCTCTTTGTGGTATTCCACCCCTTGCTTGTTTTTGGTCCAAAGACGAAATTCTTAATGATAGTTGGTTATATTCACCGATTTTCGCAATAATAGCTTGTTTCACAGCAGGATTAACTGCATTTTATATGTTTCGGATGTATTTACTTACTTTTGAAGGGCATTTGAACGTTAATTTTCAAAACCACAGTGGCAAAAAAAATAATGCGTTCTATTCAATATCCATATGGGGCAAAAAAGGACCTAAAGTGAGAAAAAATAATTTTTTTTTATCGCCAATGAATAATAATCAAAGGGATTCCTTTTTTTCGAAAAAAACATATCCAATTGATGGTAATCTAGTAATAAATAGGATGCGACCTCTTATTACTATTAATAATTTTGCCACTAAAAAAATTGCCGCATATCCTTATGAATCGGACAATACTATGTTATTTCCACTTATTGTATTGGTCTTATTTACTTTTTTCGTTGGATCCATAGGAATTCCTTTTGGTCAAGGAATAAGTGATCATTTTGATATATTATCAAAATGGTTAACTCCGTCAATAAACTTGTTACATTCAAATTCTAACCATTATTTTGATTGGTATGAATTTGTAATAAATGCAATTTTTTCAGTCAGTATAGCTTATTTCGGAATTTTTATAGCGTCTCTTTTATATGGGCCTGCTTATTCATATTTTCATAATTTTAACTTAATCAATTTTTTTGTTAAAATGGGTCCTAGGAGAAGTCTCTGGGACAAAATCATAAATGTAATATATGATTGGTCATATAATCGTGGTTACATAGACATTTTTTATTCAAAAATCTTAAATAGGGCTATAAGAGGATTAACCGGACTAACTCATTTTTTTGATAAACAAGTAATTGATGAAGTTACGAACGGTATTGGTATTACCAGTTTCTTTGTAGCAGAAGTTATTAAATATGTAAGTGGAGGACGGATCTCTTCTTATCTCTTTTTTTACTTATTTTATGTATCAATTTTTTTAGTAATTTCTTACTTATATATATAGTTTCTAAAAAGTTTATAAGATAAAGGATATATCGTTATTTTTAATATAATATCATAAAGAATATAAAGAAAATTTGTTTCTAATTATTATTAATTTTTATTATTTTATTTTTATTTTATTGTTGTATCATTTCAAAAAAAGTTGACAAACTTGGTGGATATGTAAAAGATATTTTTTGTTTTCCATCACTTCGGCATGTATAAAAAAAATATTGTGACATTTCATTTCTTACAGGGTTTTCAAATTTTCTTAGATTCATTCTTATTCTTACAAATGAATTCTTTCTTTTTTTTATATAACGCAA